TCTTTTTTGTACAACTTTCTTACTTTTGGATTTTATATAAATTCTTATATAGCCCCCATATATCTCTCGCCATCAATCCACACAAAAACCCTTAGTGAAAATATTTTGGATAAATATGTGTCAATTTTGAATGATCTAAAATAGGTTCTTTTTTTTGTTCATCGATAAAACGGCTTTTTTGGTTTCACTTTTTGAAATCAAATAAATCAAAAACAGTTAATTAAAAAAAATGTTTTTGGGGGAGGGAGGGTTCTATTCCTTAATTCATAGTAGGATTTACAAGAGTTGAGTCGAGAAGAGTATAAAATACAAAATAAAACTAAAATCCTAAACGAAACTAATGAACCTTCAAATACCTATTTGAACAAATTTTTATTCATTAATTTGAATCTTTCCTAAAAAATATTGCACTCAATTAAATTCGTAAATCTAGACGATTATTTATTCATAGGTTATTATGAGATCAAGACAGGCCGCTATGGTGAAATCGGTAGACACGCTGCTCTTAGGAAGCAGTGCTAGAGCATCTCGGTTCGAGTCCGAGTGGCGGCATATCATCTCTTAAAAAAATAAAATAGATCCTATAATAAATTCAATTGCTAATTTCGATTTTATAATTAAGGAACTCTTTTTTTATGATATTTTCAACCTTAGAGCATATATTAACTCATATTTCTTTTTCGATCGTTTCAATTATAATTACAATTCATTTGATAACCTTTTTAGTCGATGAAATCGTAAAACTAGATGATTCATCCAAAACGGGCATGATAATGACTTTTTTCTGTATAACAGGATTATTAATTTCTCGTTGGATTTATTCGGGACATTTTCCACTAAGTGATTTATATGAATCGTTAATCTTTCTTTCATGGAGTTTTTCCTTTATTTATATAGTTTCATATTTCAAAAAAAACCAAAATATTCTAAGCACAATAATTGGCCCAAGTGCTATTTTTTCCCAGGGCTTTGCTACTTCAGGCCTTTTAACTGAAATACACGAATCGACAATATTAGTACCCGCTCTTCAATCCGAGTGGCTAATAATGCACGTAAGTATGATGATATTAGGCTATGCGGCCCTTTTATGTGGATCATTATTATCAGTATCACTTCTAGTCATTACAGTTAGAAAAAAGAGAAAGTTTTTTTCTACGAGTAATCATTTATTAAATTTAAATGAGTCATTTTTCCTTGGTGAAATCGAATACATGAATGAACAAAGGGATGTTTTACAAAAAACTTCTTTTTTTTTCCCAAGGAATTATTATAGATCACAATTGATTCAAAAATTGGATTATTGGAGCTATCGAGTTATTAGTCTAGGATTTATCTTTTTAACCATAGGAATTCTTTCTGGAGCAGTATGGGCTAACGAAGCATGGGGATCCTATTGGAGTTGGGACCCAAAGGAAACTTGGGCTTTTATTACTTGGATCATATTTTCAATTTATTTACATACTCGAACAAATATAAAACTGAAGGGTACAAATTCAGCAATTGTGGCGTCTATTGGATTTCTTATAATTTGGATATGCTATTTTGGAGTCAATCTATTAGGAATAGGACTACATAGTTATGGTTCATTTACATTAACATCTAATTGAATTCAAAAAAAAAGGGGGGTTCTTACAAATAGCAATAAAAAGGTGTACAACGCATATCAGATAAAAAACTTTGTGTGAATTGGCGAGAGCCTGTCGAATCATATTTGAATATGATTCGACAGGCTCTTTGTCATTGTACCATTGTACAACGAACGTTTTTGTAAATGATAAGATTTATAAATTATCTAAAAAAAGAATTAGATAGAATAACTTCAACCTTTTCAACTGATAGTGAAAAAACGAAATCGGGGTACATACCAATACCGAGTACGGGTAAAAAAATAGAAATCGAAAGAAATAACTCTCGCGGCCCAGAATCAAAAAAATAAGAGTCTGGACCATTAAATATCTTGTATCCATAAAACATCTGTCGTAACATAGATAATAAATAAATAGGAGTTAATATCATTCCAATTGCCATTACAAAAGTAATTGGGAGTTTTGTCATTAAAAGATATTTTGGACTAGTAATTAGTCCAAAAAAAACTATTAATTCGGCAACAAAACCACTCATACCAGGTAATGCAAGGGAGGCCATCGAAAAGCTACTGAACATCGTGAATATTTTTGGCATTGGAATACCTATTCCGCCCATTTCGTCAAGATAAACAAGACGTATTCTATCATAAGTTGTTCCGGCCAAGAAAAAAAGTGCCGCGCCAATAAATCCATGAGAGATTATTTGTAAAAGGGCTCCGTTGAGTCCCATATCTGTGATAGAACCAATTCCTATAATTATGAAACCCATATGAGATACAGAGGAATAGGCTATTCTTTTTTTTAAATTCCGTTGGCCGAGAGATGTTGAAGCCGCATAGATTATTTGCATTGCGCCTACTACCATTAACCAAGGAGAAAATATAGAATGAGCATGAGGAAATAATTCCATATTG